TGGATCTTGAAGTACTATTTCTGCATCTCCCTGACCAAATCCACCCACATTAGGATTACTTGTTAATGGTTGATCAAGTTTGATAGATTCGCCCTCTGAAACACGAAGTTCTGGTCCTGGAGGGATAATATCAACCGCTTGGCGTCCATCCAATGCATCCGTTATGGTTATTTCGTACCCCCCTTTTTCTTTTCGTATGATTTTGCTTACTATACCCGCTGCTGTAGCATTATAAACCGTATTGTTACTTTTTGTCCCGTCGGGATAAATCTGGCCCCTTCCCCTGTTACCACCTACGTATATTGGGTATTTTAAGAAGTGAACATCTTTATTAGTCGCGGGATCCGGGGAAAGAATAGGAAAAGTGATTTCACTATATTTCTTACCAGGAACAGGCCCTATCACAAGAATATTTTTTTTAGTGGGGCCGTAATTCTGAAAAGATAGATTGCCTATCTTTTCTTTCATCTCGGGAGAAATACGACTGGGGGGGGCTAATTCAAACCCTTCCGGTAAAATAAGAACGGCCCCTACATTCAACCCCCCCTTTTTACCATTAGCAAGAACTTGTTTCAGTTGCATATCATAAGGAATTCTAACAACTGCTTCAAACACAGTATCAGGAAGTACCGCTTGCGGAACCTCAATATCCACAGGTTTATTAGCTAAATGGCAATTGGCGCATACAATACGACCAGTGGCTTCTCGTGGATTTTCAAAACCCTGCTGCGCAAAAATGGGATATGCATTTGAAATGGAGGCCCGAGTTATTATATATATCATGAGTGATACGGAAATGAATCGAGTAATCTCTTCCTTTATCGAAGAAAAAGTATTTCTAATTTGCATGGTCCAATCGTTGATCCCGAAAATTTCTACAATAAAATTGGGTAGGTCGCTAGTATAGTTCCCTATCCACGATTTTGCTATTTACTGAAATAATTTTACTGGAATATAGGAGGAATCCTCTGAATGGGTAGAAAGAGTAAGGTAAGTACGACCTGGAATGCTTTGCTTAGGTACAAAGTAAGAAACATTCTAATTGACTCGTTTTTCAGTCATTCATTGAATGATAAATCACTACAAGTGACGGAGATACACGATTTAAATAAAGGAAAATCCAATATTTGAAAATTGTATCTAGAATGACTGGAAAAGTGGAAACAAGACCAGATATAATTTGATCATTATGAAAAAATCCAAAATCGTTATAGACATAGCCAATCATCAGTTCCCAACCGTGGGGCGAATGGAATCCGATACATAAATCAGTTACTAAAAGAATGGAAAAGGCTTTTATTGTGTCGCTTAAATTATATAGGAATTCTTGAACCCAAGAATTAAGAAAAACAAGTTCTTCATTACCCAGAATAGAATAAGCACTTAGAATAACGAAACAGATTAGATTTGTCGAGAAGTGCAAAATTGTATGGATATGATCCTCATCGTGTATCTTGATCAATTGGATTGTTTCTTTGTGGAGTCCCATACGAAACTTTTGTAGATGTCTTTCCGGGAATTCCTTTACCATTTCATCCAAGAGAAATAGCTCCTCTAATTCTATGAATTTTTCTAGAATACGCTTTTCGTGAATATCGTTCAAAAAAGTTTCGGATTGCCTAGTATTCCACCAATTAGTAACCCAAGATTCTAGACTTTTATTAAATGAGAGAGTGATCCACCGGGGCAAAAAGACTACAAATACTATAAATGAAAGATATCGAAGGGGAATAGATGCGCTCTTTTTTGTCATTTTTTGATCTGTGAATTGTCACCTTATTCGTTGACTCTATGCGATCTAATATTTCTATCAAGCATAAGTTCTATTATAAGGTATCGCGCCTATTAATTATTAATTTATTAATCGAGCCCCCATTTTTTAGTTGTGATTCAGAGGTTAGTCCTTGAATCTAGTGTAGAAAAAATACAGAAATAGAAGAAGAATCCACTTCGAATTCGAATTCAAATGAAGAAATAATAAAAAAATAGATTGTTTCCAGATATCTTAATTGATCAAATATTCGAAGTAATTACTCCCCTTTGATGAATGCCCGAAAGATTCAAATAAAGATTCCAATAATGAATATTTTTCGGATTTCGAAATGAAAGAACTTCCTGTTTATTAAAAAAGAAAATATCAAATATTTCGAAAAAAAAAAAATTGACAGACAAAAACAAAAAGGGTTTCGTTTTATATTATGGCCGCCACGTACACGTTTGCCTTGCTTTGACCCCACGAGGCGTTCTGAAGAAACTTTAATTAAGTAAGTTATGCTTATAGAAAAAGGAGGATTCTTAGGGGTTTTCCTCTTGCTGAGAAAGCATTTTTTTTTGCAGTTTCTTTTTTCAAAATACTTCAATTGGTACACGCAAGAAATAGGCTAATTCCGCAGCCTTTTGCTCAATTTCACGTGGAGTCAAATTCTCATCAGTACGAGTCAAGGGAACGTCTCCCAGGCCTCTGATTTCCATATAAAGGACACGACGAGCATAAATACCCTCTTTTACTTCTATTCTGATGGACTGAATATCTTTCATAAGGAATCGTAAAAAGATGCGGCGATTTTTTCCAGGAAATCCCCAACGAAAAATGCACACTATTCCTTCTTTTCTATCAAATCGATCATAACCGCTACCTACATTCCATGTAATTGTGCACCACAAATAGGAACTAATAAAGAGACCCGCGATCCCATAGAAAGACATTACGATCCCTTGTGGGAAAAAAAGGATTTGTTGAGACGGAAAGAAGGATATCAAATTCTTATCAAGATAACTAGAAATTCCAACCAATAAGAATCCTAATGAACCTAAAAAAAGGATAAACGCCCAGCAGAAATTACTTGTTTTGCGAGATCCTGCTATAAATTCTATCCATATATATTCTGATCGCCAACTCATACATAGTAGATCCAGTTGCATTTTATGGAATAACAAAAAAAAAATTTCACTTTACTTTTTTTTCCGAAGTAACTCTCATCAACTAGTACTATTCTGATGTGAACTTTTAGTAGTAATTAATCGAATTGGTTAGATATAATAAAATAAAAGCATCCCCTTCATATGATTCCCTATCAATAGCTACATACATATGGATAGATTTACTTTAATTTCAGACATGAGTTCGGATCCCAGCCTTTTTTTTTATTACTAGAATTTGTCTGTCCATATATCATGTTTACGCATGTATAAGATCTTTTTCATTTATGTTCGGAGAAAGCCACCTGTTATTCTTATACAATATTCTACTAAATGGATATCCTTGTTCGCTAAGTCTTGAAAAAAAAACTAGATGAGATTTGACCACATCAAATTTAAAAATTTTTTTTTTTTTGAACATGAAGAGATAAAGAGGCCATTGCAATTGCCGGAAATACTAGGCCCACTAAAGGCACAAAAAGGGAGGGTAAGTTGTTGAGAATTGTCATAGAATGGGGTACCTCGATTTAATATTTGTACCTGTTATTGTTATAAGGATATCTTATAATAATTATAATTCATATTATAATTCGTATATTAGTATACTAAGTATATCGAAGTGAGTATATATAATAAGTGCAAGCAATGTCGAACTAAATAAACGGACTTATTCATCTTTCTACATGAAATAGATGTATGTATGATAATCCACTTTCTTTATTATTCTTACTTCTTTTATTTTTATTCTTATATTGTTCTTATCTTCTTCTTCTAATTTCTTTTTTAATAAAAAAAGAGTCTCTTAAAAATTTAAAAATCCCCGAAAGATTCGTTAGAATCCGACCCAAGAGCAGGAATTCTTATAAAAAGGGGACTTCTTGGGAGATATAGAAAGATGCAAGATTCTATATTTTCTATATTTCAAATATATACATATAGAAGAGGCGAACAGAACACGAAATTCGTTTTATTTGCCTTGCCTCCTAATTCGAAGGAAGAATTCGCTGTTTATGTTGTTGTTTTTTTACCGATATTACTAATCAGCAATATCGGTAAAAAAACAACAATTATCCGCATGATTCTTTCTACAATTAAATCTTATGTCACTAAATAAAAATTCATTTTTTCGGTTTTTTATTTTGATTCTGATAAACTAACTAACTAGTTGTTCGCCACAAAAAAAAGTTGAACTCAAGACTCTACTTGATTGAATTTTTATTGAAAGGAAAAAGGGCGTGGAGCTGAAATAGCTCACTCAGAACACCTTTTAAAGGGTTACGTGGTACGATTGGATCGAATAAGCCCTTATGGAATAAATATTCAGCCGCTTGTGAACCTTCAGGTACTGTCTTATTCAATGTTTGTTCAATTACTCTTTTACCCGCAAATGCAATATAGGCATTAGGTTCGGCAATAATGATATCCCCCAACATACCAAAACTAGCTGTTACTCCACCAGTAGTAGGAGATGTAAGAATTGATACATAGAATAGCTTTTTATTTGATTGATAATCATATAAAGCAGAAGATATTTTAGCCATTTGCATCAAGCTCAAACTTCCTTCTTGCATGCGTGCCCCTCCGGAAGCACACACTAGAATAAGAGGTAAAAGTTTATTGGTAGCATACTCGATCAAACGGGTGATTTTCTCGCCTACTACGGATCCCATACTACCCCCCATAAACTGAAAATCCATAACCCCAATTGCGACGGGAATCCCGTTTAGTTGACCTGTACCTGTTTGAACAGCCTCTGTTAATCCTGTTTTTTTTTGATAAGAATCAATACGATCTTTATAAGGTTCCTCTTCTGAATGAAATTCAATGGGATCCAGAGAAACCATGCCGTCATCCATCGGATCCCAAGTACCTGGATCAACCGAAAGTTCGATTCTATCTGAACTACTTATTTTCAAATAATATCCGCATTGTTCACAAATATTCATTTTTGACTTCAAAAATTTCTTATAATTTAATCCATAACAATTTTCACATTGAACCCACAAATGCCTGTATTTTTGAGTTACATCGAGATTATTCGAACTTTTTCTTATAGTTAAATCACTACCATTCGTACTAGT